TAGGGCCCTCCCGGAATTCCTTCTAGAGCCTGTTGAATAATTTTTATGGATTCTGTCATTTCACTGATTCGTACTAAATAACGAGCTAATGAATCCCCCTCTTTTTGCCATTGGACTTCCCAATCAAATTCGTCGTAACACTCATAATGATCAACTTTACGAAGATCCCATTGTATTCCGGAAGCTCGTAACATTGGTCCCGACAAACCCCAATTTATTGCTTCCTCTCCACCAATAATGCCTACTCCTTCAACTCGTTCTAAAAAAATGGGATTCCGTGTAATAAGCTTTTGATATTCAGCAATTCCTGTTAAAAAATAATCGCAAAAATCCAAACATTTATCTATCCAGCCATGAGGTAAATCAGCAGTGACTCCTCCAATACGAAAAAAATTGTGCATCATTCGCATACCGGTGGCAGCTTCGAATAGGTCATATATCAATTCTCTTTCTCGAAAAATATAGAAGAAAGGAGTCTGTGCCCCAATATCTGCCATAAAAGGGCCGAGCCATAACAAATGTGAAGCTATCCGACTTAACTCCAACATAATGACTCTGATATAACTGGCCCGTTTAGGCACTTGAATATTGCCTAATTGCTCTGGCGCATTTACAGTTATTGCTTCTGTGAACATAGTAGCTAAATAATCCCAACGCGTTACATAAGGCAAATATTGTATAATTGTTCGATTTTCCGCAATTTTTTCCATACCTCTGTGTAAATAACCCAATATTGGTTCACAGTCAATAACATCTTCACCATCTAGAGTAACAATGAGTCGAAGAACACCATGCATTGATGGGTGGTGAGGTCCCATATTGACTATCATGAAGTCTTTTCTTGTAGATGGTACAGTCATAGGTTTTTCCTGATTCATTCTTCCATGAATTGCTGAAAGCGAAAAGAAGTTCATCAAACTTTAAGCGAATAATTCAAACTAACTCTTCAAATTAACGAGTTTTTCTCTCTCGAATATCCAACTGTCCTATTAATTCTTTATAACGCGCTCTATTTTTTTTTGATAAATAAGCCAGCAACCTTTGACGTTTTCCCAGAATTTTACGCAGACCTCTCTGAGATAAATAGTCTTTTTTGTGCAATTCCAAATGTGAAGTAAGTCTCCGTATCTTATTGGTGAAACTAACTACTTGAAATTCAACAGATCCTCTGTTTTCTTTGTTTTCTTCTTGTTCTTGCAAAATAATTGAAATAAATGAATTTTTTACCATAAAAGAATTTCACACTCCCCTTTTTACAGATATTTATTTTATTGATCAGTAATAATAATGTCAGAAATTTTAATGTAGTATACACAATAATCATAATTTATTTATAGACTCCGGATTTTATCAATTAAGATTAATCAATCCGATTTTGGAGTTAATTTGGATAGTGATAGAAAAAGACGCTACCAAATAGTTTACTACGAAGATTCTGTTGATTAATTTATAGCTTTAATGGATACGCCATTTCCTACGTCATTTGCTTAGTATTGCAGTATACTAGACTGGGGTGTAAGACAGCGCATATGTCCATCTGGTTGCTTGCATATAACATCAATATATACAGATGCCGGACAGAAGAAAAAATGAAAAATATGATTGATAGAACAAGATAATATATAGGAAACTCAAAATTTTAAATCATGGATACATATATATCCTTAACATACTCAAGCGGCTCCCATTATTGGTATCAAACCAATAGCGATTCATACAAGCTAAATCTTCTAATCGATAATTAGGCCAAAAAAAGAACTTTAATTTCATTAATTCATTTTTTTTTCTGTCAAACTGTTTACTTTCATCCAAAAATTGACTCCAGTTTTTTATCTTGTTTTCCTTGCAAAATACTGTATTTCTATGCACACCATTCCTAGTCGTTAAATTCAAATTGAAAGAAATTAGAATTCTCAATTCTCTACGACGTCTAGACGATAAAATTTTTTCAGGAACAAGCAAATCATAAATCTTTTTGTCTCTATTTAGAGTTTTTCTTTTATGTCTTGGAATGGATTCATCAAAATTATTCTTAGTAACATTTTTTTGTTTTCGGTATCTTTGATTACTTTGATGCTTATTTTTATGAACCAATGAAATACCTATGATTTGATACATAAAAAACTGTCCGTCATTTTTTACAGATAGACGGGTACGTTCCATAATTAATATTCTATTTTTGATTAATTCTGTAAGATCCAAACGCTCAATCATTATATCCAGATTCATTTCTTTCCTTTTAATATTGGATAGAACAATTTTTCTTACTTTTATCAGGTTAAGCAGGAGACCGTATGCCGGGATATTATCTATCATTTTTTGATTCAATTTATTCACACGTCCATTCCATTGTAATTGCAAGGGAAAATCTCCTTTAAGGACGATTCTTAGTTTTCGGATCGGTTGTAAAAAAGATTCTTCAATATTGTTTTGATTCTTTAATTTAAAATATTGTTTTGAATTTGATGGGCTAAAATTTAAAAAATCCTCATCGTTTTCTTGCTTTTCAACTTGCTTTCCAAAAAAATACTCATCCTCTTCTTCCTTTACATCCTCTTCTTCGTTTACATCCTCTTCTTCCTTTACATCCTCATCCTCTTCCTCCTTTACATCCTCAGCCTCTTCTTCCTTTACATTGATATTTTTATTTTCACTAAAATTTGGATTTATATTCAAATTAAAAAGAAGTAATTTGCTTGGGATAAACCAAGGTTTCTTTTTATATTTATCATAAAGTATCACAAACTCTGGAAAGAAAACAACTTTCGGAGTCGATGTGAATGGATTTAACATTAAGATTTTTTCATTCATTCCCATCCAATCAAAAAACATTACCATCCAATCAAAAAAGACCCTTTTGTATTTGTAATTGATTTCGGAATTTGAATGAATCGGAAGATAAAAAAGACCATCATTATGAATTTTATCAATTTTTTGGTCCTTATTAGGTTTAGGTTTAGCCTTAATATTTTTTTTAATTTTACAAACCAAATATTTTCTATCTGGATTTTTTTCCATATATATAATATAACTATAACTTTTTCCTAGATAATTATTGATAGGAATATTCTTGAGTATGTTAAAAAATTTTTCTTTATTTCTGGTGGAATTTTCTTGGTTCTTATTTGTTTCTAATGATGATCTATAAATATAGGAGTTCTTCTTAGTTTCAGAATGAATATATTTATATGATAAAAGATCATATCTATAGTTTTTTTGAAAATTCTCCTCTTTATTTGAAAATAAATATACTTTCGAATTTTGTTTTTTTTTGTAATCAACTAATTGGTCTTTTTCATAGGAATACCATTTGTTTAAATCTTTATTTTCAGACGTATGGGATTGATTGATTCCATTTCTCCATTTTTGTGGGACTAATCTAGACCATGTAATCTGAGATAAATCGTATTGATAATCACCTCTTAACCAGTTTTTCCATGGATTCATTCCATAATTTGGAAGTTTCTTATGTCTTAATTCGGAATGAAAAATTCCTTGTCTTCCAAAAAAATCCTTTATTTCAGTCTTAAGAAAAAAAGACGGTCGATTATATTGAAGAATAGATCTTAACTTATTGAAGTTAATAACTTGGCTTTGTGATAATTTAAAAAATACATAGTTTTGTGACAAGTAAGATAAGTCAATATGGGGCTTCCCCTTACTATTTCTAAGATTATCAAAAGCCCTTTTTATAGTCATAGGCAAAATAAAATTGACTTTATTTTGTTTTGTTTTATTAATGCTTTCTTGATTTGTTTCGTTATTGTAAATGTATTTATCAAGAATTTTTTTTGTTGATACGATAAAAAGTTGTAGAGCGATTCTGCGCATATTAATGATACATAGAAAGATATCTATGTATATTTTTTCAATGAAAAATTTAACTATTAATTGAATATTTTTTATTTTAAATATTTTCCCAATTTTTGTCGGTGATTCTCCATTATTATTTTGATTTTTTTTTATTCCTGGCCTTTCTTTTTTTTTCTCTTTTTTCATTATTTCTATTTGATTTCTGATTGTGCTTCTTCTATCAATCCTATTTTGCATTTCTTCTTCCGCCTCTGAATAATTTGTCCAACCTATAGATCGAATTTGACTAACTGATTCATTAATTATCTGATTGCTGATTATAGAATCCTTTTCTTTTTTAGTTTCACTTGATTCATATATTTCTCTCGGTATAAAAAATGGAATTGTCTTTCCTTTGAAAAGTTGTTTTATTATTTGTTTTACAAATAAAAATGCTTTTGTTTCTTTCTTTTTTATTTTTTTAAAAAATCTTCGAACTCTAAAATTCAATTTTCTGAGTTCGACTTTAAAGTCTATATCTTTAAAAATGGGTTCAAAAAAGGAAGGTGTTTTTCGAGGAGGACCAAAAGGATATTCCATTTCCATTCCTGAAACTGTTAAAAAACAAGAATCAAAATCATCTTGTTTCTTTAGATATCTTTTAGAGAGTCGTCGCTTAGAGCTGTGCCAAGGTTTCAAATGAAAAGGATATAGGATTTTTATCTGAAAACCTTCTTTTAACCAATTTTTAGGAAAATTTTTTTTGTAGAATTGAATACCATTCAAGCTGCATCTTAAATAAATTTCTCTATTCCAATCTTGGAAATCCTCATACCATTCCGGAGATTGCCCTAATAAAATACGGCCCATATTCTTAGCTATTATCAATAAGGGAAATTTAATATATTTTCTAAAAATTGCTTGAGCTATTAACAGAATACTTCTTGTTTTTTGTCTATGTGGAATGTTATCCCATATTTCTATTCCCGTTTTCTGGTAGTCTTTTTTTATTTTAAATTTTTGATCTAAAATTTCTAATTCTGACTTTGGAGCAAGCCAATCTCTAATATTAGAAAAAACTTTCATTAGGTCGGATATAGGAAAAGGAAAATCTTCCATTTTTTCGAAAAAAAGCGGGGAATGGGCATTTCCTAGAGACGGTCCCCAAATAACCACTTTACGCCTTAGAGCGCGCATAGATCCTTTGA